TAAACCATTAAAATGGTTTAAATTTTTATTTTTTTTTTAAATATTCATTAACTAATTTTAAATTTAAATAAAAAGGATATAAAATAGTTTTAAAAGTAGGTTCTTTAAAAAAAATACCTGTTTTTATTTTTTTATTTCTATGTAAATATGCTGTTGTTAATGGTTTTAATGGTTTTTTTTCACCTAAAAGATAATAAATACTATTTTTATAAGAGTTTTTATTTTTTTTTTTATAAAAATATGGATATTTATTTTTTTTATAATTAAAATATTGTTTATTAAATTTTTTATTTTTTTGAAAATTTTTTTGAAATTTTTGCATATTTTTATTTATTTTATAATATAAATAATATCACCTTTCTGTAATATAAAATTAGGTTTACTTATAATTTTGTTATTAACTTTAATTTTTTTATGATTAATTAATTGTTTTGCTTGAAATACCGTTTTAACTAATTTTAATCTAACAAGATTTATATCTAAACGACTTTCTAATAATATAACAAATTTTTTAAATATATTAATTTTATTATCTTTTTTTGATAATTTTTTAAATATATTTTTTAATTGATATTCATGAATACAACCATAAAAATTTCTAAATTGTTGTTTTTCAAACAATCTTTTTTGAAAAAATTTTTTACGTTTTTCAGGTTTTATTTCTTTTCTATATCTTAATTTTTTTTTAAATAAATTCCATTTTTTTGATTTTAATTTTAATAAGTTTAAATTTTTATGAATGTTTCTATTATTTTGAAAACATATCTTATTTCTAGGTTTTAATTTATTCATAATATTTATTAAAATATTTTACGTAATAAATACATTAAAGTATATATTGATTGAATATTTTTAGAATTTGTTATTATAGGATAATTTATATTTTTTAAAGTTTGATTTGTATTAATTAATGAAATAGTTGGAATTTTTAAAGTAGAAAGTTCTTTATTTAAAAAAGTATCTTTAATAGAACTTTTAATTATTAAAACTAATTTTATTTCATTTTCTTTAATTAAATAATTAATTACTTTATTAAATGTTGTATCCATAATTTTATTAGTTATTAAACCATTTACCCATTCTTTATTAAAAAAAATAAGATTTCGATTTTTTTTAATAAAAGCTGTATTTAATAAAAAATGAACTTCATCAGCATTTCCTATTATTAAAATTTTTTCATTTTTTTGTATAATATATTTTATTAATTTAAAAATACGTTTTAAAAAAAATGAAACATCTTTTAAATTAATTATTGTATAATCATATCGACTACCATATATAAAAGGTAATACTTCTTTATTGGTATAAGTTAATGACTCACCATACATATTTTTTGATTTAAATAATAAATTTAATAAAATATTATTATTATTATTTTTTTTTTTTTGTATCATATTTAATTATTTTTTACTTTTTTTTCCTTCTTTTTGTAAAATTTTTTCATTTTTTAATAATAAACCTTTACCTTTATATGGTTCTGGTTTTTTATGATTTTTAATATAATGTACAAATTGACTTAAAAAAATAAAATCTATACTACTAAAAATTAAAGTATTTGATTGATTAATAATTTCAATATTTTTAGGAATCGGTATTATAATATTGTGACTAAATCCTAATTTTAAAATCAAATTATTATTTTCAATAGAAGATTTAAAACCAATTCCTTTTAAAAGTAAACTAATTTTAAAACCTTGAGAAACACCTTTTATTTTTATTTTAATTAATTTATTATATAAATTTAAAATACTTTTTTTATTTTTATTTATATTAATATTTATTAATAATTTATTTTTTTTTATAAAAAAAAATAAATTATCAATAATTTTTAAAGATAATAAACCTAAAGAAGTTTCAAAAAAAATTATTTTATCTTTATTATAAATTTTTATTTCAGTTGGAACAATAAAAGTTTTATCTATGAAAAAAAGTTGAATATTCCCTAAAGAACTTTTAAAAAAATTTTTATTTTTTATTGTTTTATTTTTTTTTAATATTTTAATCATAATTTTTTTCTTTTAAGAAATTTTACAGATTAATTCACCGCCAACATTTAATTTTTTAGCTTGTAAATCTGTTAAAATACCTATAGAAGTTGAAAGGATATAAAATCCTGTTTTTTTTTTATATAAATCTTTATTAGCAATATATAAACGTTTTCCTGGTTTTGATAAACGTTTTATTTCAGTTATAACTGCTTTATTTTTTTGATATTTTAAATAAATATCTAATTGATTTTTTGAATTTATTTTATAACTTTTTATAAAACCTTCTTTAACTAAAATATTTAAAATATTTATACTTTGTTTCGATTTTTGTTGTACTATTTTTGATTTTTTTGCTAAATAACCGTTTTTTATTTTTGAAAATAAATTTGAAAGAGTATCTGTAATAATCATAATAAAAATTACCAACTGTATTTTGAAATACCAGGTAAAAATCCTTTCGATGCTAATTTACGTAATTGGATTCTAGAAATTTTAAATAAACGATATATACTTTTAGAACGACCTGTTAAAACACATAAATTTTTAATTCTAGTAATTGATGAATTTTGATGGAAAAAAAACCATTTTTGTTGTAATTTCCATCGTAAATCTTTTTCAATATTTAAATTTTTTGAAATAATTTTTAATGTTAATCTATTTTTTTCAAAATTTTTAAATAAATAACGTTGTTTAATATTTTTTTTAATTTTTTTTTGCATAAAATTATATAATAAAAATAAATATGGAGATAATCGGATTCGAACCGATAACCTTATATTTGCAAAACATACTTTCTACCAATTGAAATATATCCCCAATAAGTGTATTGGGACTTGAACCCAAGGCCATCGGATTAAAAGTCCGGTGCTCTACCAACTGAGCTATACACTTATTTTAAAGTTAATTAATTTTTTAATTAACTGTTAAAAAAATTTTTTTAAATAATAAAAATTTTTGATTTAAAAAAATATTAATTTTTTGTTTTAATAAAGTATTAAAAATAGGAGTTTCTTGTATTTTAATTTCTTGATTTTTTTTATAAATTGATAATTTTTTATTAATAAATAATTCAAAATTAGAACAAAATGTTTTATATGAATTATTAAAAAAAAAAATAATATTATTTTTTTCAAAATTAATTTGATTTTTTTTTTTATTATCAAAAATTATTTTTTTTTTTCTAAATTTTAAATTATAACAAATTTTAGGTAAAAAAAAATAAGTAACAAAAAAATAAAAATTAAAAAAAAAAAATAAAAACCATGTAACTTGATTAAAAAATGAAAATTGATCGAATTGTGGCATAATTTTATTTTAAAATTTTATTTCTTCAACATATATTTTTCTAGAAAGAATACTTTTTTATTTTAAATTATTATTTGATATTTTTTGATTTTTAATAATAGTTTGTATATATGATAATCTTGAAAATTCTTTTTTTGATTTTTTAAAAAGATTTAAATTATTTATATTATTTACTTGAAAATTTAAATATCTTAATTTATAACAATTAATTAATCGTGTAGAATTAATTCTTTGTTTATAAAATCCTTTTTTATTATATTTATTAAAATAATTTTTTTTTTTATAATTTAAAGCATTATTTAAATTAAGAGGTTTCATTGAAAAAATAAAACCTAAAATTGAAATAAGAATTTTTTTATTATTACGATTTCCACCTAATAAACGACCTTTTATTGAATTATTTGTTTTATTAAAAATAGTTTGAAACATTATTTTATTAAATTGATATAATATATTATATGTTAAATCATAATTAAATAATATAACATTTTCATATTTCATTTCAATTGTTGAAATTTCATCTATTTTTATTAAAGTAAAAGGTAAATAAAGATTTTCATAATTATTAAATTCAATTACATACGACTCTAAATTAAAATTTTTATATAAAATTTGATTTTTAAATAAAATATTTTTTAATTTAAATTGTTTTTTTTTTAAATAATTATTTTTTAAAAATTGTTGATAAGTTAGTAAATTATTAATTTTTTGTTTTTTTAATTTTTGCATTTACAATAAATTTTTTTATTAGGCCTAGTAGGACTTGAACCTACAACTATACCGTTATGAGCGGTATGCTCTAACCAATTAAACTATAAGCCTTATTATATTTATTTATAAATAAATTTTGTTTTAATAGGTAATTTATTTGAACCTGCTTTTAAAACTTTTTTTGCATTTTCTAATGAAATTCCACTAATTTCATATAAAATTTGCCCTTTTTTAACTTTAGCTACCCAAAAAGAAACAGCACCTTTACCTTTACCCATACGATTTTCAGTTGGCTTCGCTGTTACAGGAGTATCTGGGAAAACTCTAATCCATAAAAATCCTAATCTTTTCATTTTTCGAATAATTATTCTACGAGTTGCTTCTATTTGTCTTGAAGTTAAACGAGTTTCTTCTAAAACTTTAATCGCATATTTACCATAAACGATATTATTACTTTTTGTTGTTTTACCTACAAGTTTACCTTTAAATTGTTTTTTATATTTAGTCTTTTTAGGAAATAACATAATTAAACTTTTTTAATTTGAATTTTTATTTTTTTTTTTTCTTTAAAAATTTAGAATTTAAAGTTACATTTAAAGGTTTAAAAAAAACCCATAATTTAATACTACAAATACCAGATGGGGTTTTAAATTCATTAAAATGATATTTAATATCATATTCTAAAGTATTTAACGGTATTTTCCCTTTTTGAAAAACCATTTTTTTTTTACGTTTTGACTTGTTTAAACGGCCTTTAAATTGTAAACGATATCCAATAAAATTAGAAAACATTTTAAAAAATTCTTGTAACATATTATCAATATTATTGATAAATTTTTTATGTGTTTTTTTTCTTTCTAATGTTTGTTTAATGTAAAAAGTTATAATATTAATTTTTTTAGTATAAAAAGCATAACTAAAATTATAAATCATTTTTTTAACATTTTTATTAATTTTATTATTTTTTTTTATTTTATTAAAAATTTTTTTTAAATTTTTTCGTAATTTTAAAAATTCAAAAAATTGAACATTTTTAATAAATAATTTAATATTATTATTAGGATAATAAAAATTTAAATTATTTATAATATGATTATAAGACAATTTATGATAATTTTTTGCATTTTTTTGCAAATAAATGTATATATTAATATTATTTGATATTTTTACTATATTTATATCTATTAATTTTAAATTCTTATAATTAAAAATATTTTCAAAATATTTTTTAATTTCTAAATCAAAATGTAATAAATTTGAATATTCATTATTATTAACAATCCATTTTGAACTCCAATTTTTTTTTTCTTTTAATCTTAAACTAATTGGTATAATTTTTTGACCCATAAATTATTATTTTTTTTTTTTATATATATGTTTTTTTCGTGTATTAATAAATTCACCAAATTTAAAACCAATCATTTTATCATTTATTTCTAAATTAACAAAAATTTTACCATTATAAACACTAACAGAATAATTACTATATTCTGGTAATATTGTAAGATTTTTATTCATTATTTTCATCCATTGTTTTTTTTTTAATAAATTAACTTTAAAAAAAGGACCTTTATATTTACTTCTAGACATAATTTATTGAATAATTAATTTTTTTTTATTTTTTTTACGTGTAGGTTTTCCTTTTGTTATTTTACCTTGAGGTGTTACTGAAGGTCTTCCACCACTTGTTTTACCTTCACCACCTCCATGAGGATGATCAACAGGATTTTTAGCTACACCACGTACAGAAGGTCGTCTATTTAACCAACGTGAACGTCCAGCTTTACCTAATTTTATTTTTTTATGATTAATATTTGAAACTATACCTAATGTAGCATAACATGTTAATAATATTAATTTTAATTCACCGGAATTTAAACGGATTCTAGCATATTTATTATTAATTTTTTGAATTAATTGGGCTGATGTACCGGCACTTCTTATTAATTTTCCTCTTGATTTTGGATATAAACTAATATTATGTATTAAACTACCAATAGGTATATTTTGTAAGGGTAAAGCATTACCTACTTTTAATTCAGCTTGAGGTGAACTTTTTATATATTGATTAATTTTTAAACCTTCAGGTGCTAAAATTAAATAAGATTTTAAATCATTTTTTAGGTATGCAATATTTGCAGAACGATTAGGATCGTATAGAATTTTAGTAACATAACCTTCTATATTTTGAGATCTATTAAAATTAATTAGTCTATATAAACGTTTATGTCCGCCACCGCGATGTCTTACTGTTATTTTACCTTGATTATTTCGACCATTAGCACGTTGGAAACCTTTAGTTAAAGATTTTATTTTAAAAATTTTAGTTAAATTATTTTTTTTTAATAAAAATGTTTGACGTTGTGATGGTGTTATGGGATTTATTTTTTTTTCTATCATTTTATATGGTATATAGATAAAATCTATTATGTTATATATTTTTAATAAAACAATTTCAGATTCAAAAAGTATTTTATATTCATTAACCATATTATACGGTATTAATGAATTTCAATCTAAGAAAATTTGTAAAAATATAGGAATTAATCCTCAAATCACCCTTAATAAACTTAAAAACAACCACGTAAATCGACTTATTAATTATATTAATAAAAATTTAAAAGTTGAGCAACTTTTAAAAAAATCTAAAACTGAAAGATTAAATGAATTAGTAGAAATTAAAAGTAATCGTGGAATTAGACAAAGTCAAGGATTACCTGTTAGAGGACAACGTACACATACAAATGCTAAAACGTCTAAAAAATTAAAAAAAATTTTTATTCAAAAACGTATTTCACGTAATAAACGTCCATTTAAGGTACAAAAAAAAAAAAAAAAATAAAATTATTATTCTATGAATAAAACTAAATTTAAATATAATTTTAGAAATAAATATAAAGTAAAAAAAAATTTAAAACAAAAAAATCCTTTAATTTTAACTAATTTACATATTACTGCCAGTTTAAAAAATACTATTATTAGTTTAACAACATATAATGGTAATCTTTTAAAACAATGGTCTACAAAATCATTAAAAAAAACCAGATTTAAAAAAAATACACCATATAATGTCCAATTAATTGTTTATAAAATTAATAAATATCTTCAATTAAAAAAAATTAAAAAATTAAAAGTTTATTTACATGGTACTGGTTTAGGTAGATATAATGTTTTAAAAAATTTAAAACAAAAAAAATTTAAAGTAAAATATCTTTTAGATAAAACAACAAAACCTTTTAATGGTTGTAGATTAAAAAAACAAAAAAGACGTTAGTTTTAAAAATTTTTAATATGGATAGGTGATCGAGTGGTTTAAGGTGTCAGTCTTGAAAACTGAAGTATGTAATAATACCGTGGGTTCAAATCCCACTCTATCCTAAAAAAGCTAGAGACGGACTTGAACCGTCATTAAAGGATTTGCAGTCCTTTACATTACCATTATGTTATCTAGCCTAAAATTAAATATAATATTATATGAATAAAAATAAAAAATTTTTTACCTATAAAAATAAAATTATTTTAACAAATGGATCTTCTTTAAAAATAACATCTATTAAGTATTTAAAAAATTATCAATTAAATTTTAAAATTTTTAAAGAAACAAAAATAATTACAGATACAAATCTTAATTTAAATAAATTAAATTTTATAAAAAAAATTAATTAATTTATATTATATTTATTTAAATATATTGAAATATATATAAAAATTTCAAAAATTAAAATAAATATAATACAAATTAAAAAAAAATTTAATATATCTGGAGGTGTAATTAATGCGCTTAATAATATTATTTTAAAATAAAAAAATTTTCTTAAATTAATAATCATTTTAATTTTAAAAATATTATTAAAAATTAAAAAAAAAAGAAAAAAAAAATAAATAAATATTATAAATATATAAATAAAAGATAAAAAAATAAAATCAAAATAATTATTAATTTTTGGTTCAAAGTAAACAGTTAAAATATATAAATTTGAAAAATTTAAATTTAATAAAAAATTCCAAATATGTGGAATTATATTTGTAAAGATAAAATTTATTATAAATAAATTAAAAATTATAAATAAAATATAAAATTTTAAAAAAATAAAATTTTCAAATTTATATAAACCTTTTATTAAAAAAAACCAAATTAACAAAATACTTAATTGAATTGTTAAAAAAGTTGTTATAAAAATTGCTATAAAAATATTAGTAATAAGAATTTCAGTAATATTTGTAAAGATAAAATATTTTAACATATTTTGATTAAGTAAATTATTAACTAATAGATATATTAATTGATCTGAAAAATAATATGAAATTATAAAAAGATAAAAAAAAGTAATTAAAATTATAAAAAAATTATATTTTAATTCAAATAAATGTAATTGTAAATAAGTTATTATTTTATTTTTCATATATTTTAAAAAATATTATAGCCTACTTGGTGAAATTGGTAAACACGATAGATTTAAAATCTGTTCCTATTTAAGGTTATTGGTTCAAGTCCAATAGTAGGTATTTATTTATTATCAAAGTGGTGAAATTGGTAAACACGTTACACTTAGGATGTAAAGCTTAAAAGCATTAAGGGTTCAAATCCCTTCTTTGATAATTTCTATAAGAATATATTTTTATTTAAAAAAATATATCTTTTAAGTGAAAGTAAATTCAAATTTTATTTAATTTTCATTATATATATGATTGATATATACATTAATAATATAAAATTAAAAGTTAATAAAAATTTAACAGTATTACAAGCCTGTAATAATTTCAAAATTGAAATTCCTAAATTTTGTTTTCAAGAAAATTTACAAATTGCAGGTAATTGTAGAATGTGTTTAGTGGAAATTGAAAATTCACCTAAACCCGTAGCTTCATGTGCTATGCCTTTAATGCCTAATATGAAAATCTTTACAGATACTCCTTTAGTTCAAAAAGCTCGTGAAAGTGTATTAGAATTTCTTTTAATAAATCACCCCTTAGATTGTCCAATTTGTGATCAAGCTTCTGAATGTGATTTACAAGATCAAACTATGATTTTTGGTTCAGATCGTAGTCGTTTTTTTTTCAAAAAACGTGGTGTAGAGGATAAATATTGTGGTCCTTTTATAAAAACTATTATGACTAGATGTATACACTGTACACGTTGTGTTCGATTTGCAAATGAAATTTGTGGAATTGATAATCTAGGTACTACAGGTCGTGGTAATAAAACTGAAATTAATTTCTATTACCCTCAAATTTTCAATTCTGAATTTTCAGGTAATTTAGTTGATTTATGCCCTGTAGGTGCTTTAACATCAAAACCTTATAGTTTTAAAGCACGTTCTTGGGAATTAAAAAGAAAAGATGGTATCGATATTTTAGATAGTATAGGTTCTAATATTAAAATTGATGTTTTTAACAATGAAATTGTACGTATTTTACCTAAAACTAATTTTAATATTAATAAAGAATGGATATCAAATAAAACTAGATATTTTTTTGATAGTTTAAAATATCAAAGATTACAATATCCTTTATTAAAAGATGATGAAAATAATTTTCATAAAATTTCTTGGTTAGATGCTTTAAATATAATAAATCAAAAATTAATAACTACTGATAGTTCTAATATTAAAAGTATTATTGGGGATTTAACTGATTTAGAATCACTTTTTTTGTTAAAAAAAAATTTAAATAAATTAGGAATTTCTAATATATCATTTGAGCATTTTTTAAAAAATCAACAAAGTAAAATTAATTCTGATTTAACTTCAAATTTTTTATTTAATAATACCTTAAAATCAATTGAAGATTCAGATCTTTGTTTAATAATAGGTAGTGATATTCGTAAAGAAGGTTCTATTTTAAATATTCATTTAATAAATCGTTTAAAAAAAGGTAATTTTAAAATAGCTTATATAGGTAATAAAATTGATTTTACTTATCCTATTAAACATTTAGGATTAACTTTTAAAACTTTAATTAATATTATATCAGGAAAACATTCATTTTGTAAAGATTTAAAACAAGCAAAAAAACCTTTAATAATTTTTGGTGAAAATATTTTAAATCAAAAAAATGGTTTTTTTTTATTATCAAAATTAAAAAAATTATCATTTTTAAAGAATAATATTAATTTTTTTAATTCTAAAACTTCTTTAATTAATTTTTTTGAAATTAATTTTAATAAATCTTCTAATTTTTCAAAAAATATAAAATTATATTACTTATTTAATACTAATTTACAAAATAAATTAAAAATATCTAAAGATAATTTTATTATTTATCAAGGACACCATTTTACTAAAGATGCTCAAAATTCAAATTTAATTTTACCTGGATTAACTTTTTTAGAAAAAAATGGAATGTATATAAATTTAGAAGGTTTTATTCAAAAAAATCAACAAATTTTAAACTTAAATACAGAGCAACGTAAAGATTCTATTATTTATAGAAATATTTATAAATTTTTATTAAATAAAAATCAATCAAAATCTGAATCTTTTTTTAAAATTAAAGATGTTTTACCTTATTTATTAAAAAAAAAAATAAAAATTATAAATAATTTTAATTTTAATAAAAAAAATTTAAAAATTAATATTAATTTTTTAGATTCATTAATTAAAAATAATTATTATACAAATATATTAGAACAATATTCAAAAATATTAATTAATTCTAATAAAATTATCAAAAATCAATCAAAATCTATATGATCTACACAATTTTAAAATTTTTAATTTTAGTATTACCTTTATTAATTGCTGTGGCTTATTTTACTTTAGTTGAACGTAAAGTATTAGCCTCTATTCAAAGAAGAAGAGGACCTAATGTTGTAGGTACTTTTGGATTATTACAACCATTAGCTGATGGTCTTAAATTATTTGTAAAAGAAACTGTTTTACCTAGTAATGCTGATGTAATTTTATTTATATTTGCACCTATTTTAGCTTTTTTTTTAAGTTTATTAAGTTGGACTATAATACCTTTAGGATTTGGTATGTTTTTTACTGAATTAAACATAGGTATTTTATATTTATTAGCAATTTCATCATTAGGTGTTTATGGTATTATTATAGGTGGTTGGTCAAGTAACTCAAAATATTCATTTTTAGGTGCATTAAGATCAACTGCGCAAATGATTTCTTATGAATTAACAATTGGATTTTCAATTCTTTCAGTAATTGTTTGTGCTAAATCTTTAAATTTAATTTCTATTGTTTTAGCGCAAAAAACTGTTTGGTATTGTTTTCCTCTTTTTCCTATCTTTTTAATTTTTTTTATATCATGTTTAGCTGAAACAAATAGACATCCATTTGATTTACCTGAAGCTGAAGCTGAATTAGTTTCTGGATATAATGTTGAATACTCTGCAATGGGTTTTGCATTATTTTTTTTAGGTGAGTATGCAAATATGTTATTAATGAGTAGCTTAACTACTATTTTATTTTTAGGTGGTTGGTTAGCTCCTTTTCCATTTAGTATTAAATTTATTAATTTCTTACCAGGATCTTTTTGGTTTAGTATTAAAGTATGTTTTTTTGTTGTTTTATTTGTAGTTGCACGAGCGGTTTTACCTCGATATCGTTATGATCAATTAATGCGTTTAGGTTGGAAAATTTTTTTACCATTTACATTAAGTTGGTTTTTATATACTGCAAGTATTTTAATAAGTTTTAATTGGTTAATTTAATTATGAGTATTTTAAATCATTTTATTTTTACTTTTTTTTTATTTTGTCTAGGATTATTTGGTATAATTTTAAATAGACAAAATATTATAATTATTTTAATGTCTATTGAATTATTATTATTATCGATAAATTTAAATTTTATTTATTTTGCAGTTTTAATTGATGATATAATAGGACAAGTTTTTTCATTATTAATTTTAACTGTAGCAGCTGCAGAATCTGCTATTGGTTTAGCTATTATGATTGTCTTCTTTAAATTATATGGAGATATTTCTATTTACAAAATTAATTTATTATCATTATAATATAAAAATAATTTTATATTATAATGATAATAATAAACTGATTAAATATATCTAAAAGTATTTATATAATTTCTATGAAAATAAAATATACTAAAAATTTATAAATTTTTTATTCTTTAAGAAGAAATATTTTTATATATAAAAATATTTTAACAATATTTTATTCTATTATGTTATTATTAACTTTAATTTTTTTACCTTTTTTAGGTTCAGTATCAGCTGGATTATTTGGGTTTTATATTGGACGTAAAGGTTCAGTATTTATAACTACATTAACAACTTTTTTAAGTTGTCTTTTTTCATTAATTATTATTTATAATTCAATTACAAATGAATATGAATATATTATTTATATTTCAAATTGGATTAGTAGTGGTTTATTTAATTGTAATTGGTGTTTTTTATTTGATAGTTTAACTATGGTTATGCTTGTTGTTGTAACAAGTATTTCAACATTAGTTCATTTATATTCTTCACAATATATGGCGCATGATCCGCATTTATCAAGATTTATGTCATATTTATCACTATTTACTTTTTTTATGATAATATTAGTAACAGGTGATAATTTTATACAAATGTTTGTTGGATGGGAAGGTGTTGGTTTTTGTTCTTATTTATTAATTAATTTTTGGTTTACACGTTTACAAGCAAATAAAGCTGCTATTAAAGCAATGTTAGTTAATAGAATTAGTGATTTAATTTTATTATTAGGTGTATTAACAATTTTTTATAATATTAGAACTATTGAATATTTTAGTACTTTTGCTGCTATTTCTATTGTAAAAGATTTTAAATTTATTTTTTTTAATTATATTTTAAGTATTGTTGATGTAGCTTGTATTTTAATTTTTATAGGTGCAATGGGTAAATCCGCACAAATTTTTTTACATTTATGGTTACCAGATGCTATGGAAGGTCCTACACCAGTTTCTGCATTAATTCATGCAGCTACTATGGTAACTGCGGGTGTTTATTTAACAGCAAGATGTTCACCTATGTTTGAATATTCAATGTTTTCCTTAAAAGTTATTACTGTTATAGGTGCTTCAACAGCTTTTTTTGCAAGTACTGTAGGTTTAGTTCAAAATGATTTTAAAAAAATAGTTGCATATTCTACTTGTAGTCAATTAGGTTATATGTTTTTTGCTTGTGGTTTATCAAATTATCCTTTAGCTATTTTTCATTTATCAAATCATGCTTATTTTAAAGCATTATTATTTTTATGTTCAGGTGCAGTAATCCATGCAATGGGAGACGAACAAGACATTAGAAAAATGGGTGGTTTAAGACGTATTTTACCATTTACTTATATAATGTTTTTAATAGGTTCATTATCTTTAATGGGTTTTCCTTTTTTAACAGGATTTTATTCTAAAGATTTAATTTTAGAAGTAGCTTTTGCAAGTTTTAGTGAAACAGGACATTTTGCTTATTGGTTAGGTACTATAGGTGCTTTTTTTACAGCTTTTTATTCAACTCGTTTATTATTTTTTGCTTTTTTAAGTGAAACAAATGCATATAAAAATATTATAAAAAATGCACATGATGTTCCATTAGAAATGGGTATTCCTTTAGGTTTATTAGCATTTGGTAGTATTTTTATAGGTTATATTTCTAAAGATATGTTTGTAGGTTTAGGTTCAAATTTTTGGAATAACTCGATTTTTATAGATCCATTAAATAATCAAATGATCGATGCTGAATTTTTACCAACTTTTTTTAAATTACTACCCGTTATCTTAAGTTTTTGTGGTTTATTTGGTGCATTTTATTTATATTTTTTTAAATTTAAATTTTTATATAATTTAAAAACATCAGAATATGGTCTTTATTTTTATAATTTTTTAAATAGAAAATGGTATTTTGATAAAATTTATTATGAATTTATAAATCAATATATACTACAAATTGGTTATAATGTTACATATAAAATGATTGATAAAGGTTTAATTGAAATATGTGGACCTTATGGTTTAACAACAATCTTTGCTTTTTTAAGTCAAAGAATAGTTTTATTACAAACTGGTTATATTTATCATTACTCATTATTAATGTTAATTGGTACTATTTTTTTAATAAATATTATTTTTTTTTCAATTATTTATTATTTTAATGTAATTACTATTTTATTATTTTTATTTATTTTTATGTTAATTAAATAAAAATAATAAAATATATCTTTTAAGATATAATATATAAATATTATGGATTTTGAAACAATTTTCTTTTATACTTTTTCAACTATAGCTTTAACTTCAGCTATTTTTGTAATATATTCTACAAATACAATATATTCTGCATTTTTTTTAATATTAGTTTTTACAAATTCAACAGGATTATTATTAATTTCAGAAGTTGAATTTTTATCAATAATGTTAATTATTATATATGTAGGAGCAATTACTGTATTATTTTTATTTGTAATTATGATGTTAGATGTTAATGTTTTAATTGATAAAAATAAAATTAATAATAATTTTGGTTATTTACCAATTATTTTTTTAATAAGTTTTATTTTTTTTTTAGAAACATTTGTAATGTTTAGTAAAGTTTTTACATCATATTATCATATAGTAAATAATTCTTTTTTTAATCAAGAAGTAAATACTTTATTTTTTTTTAAAGATAGTATGAAAGGTACTTTTGAAATATTTGTTGACGTAAAACCGTTTTTAAAAAATTTTATAAATCAATTAGATACGATTACAAATATTGAAACAATAGGACAAATTTTATACAGTTATTATGCTTTTTTCTTTTTAGCAGCAGGTATTATATTATTAATAGCTTTAATAGGTGCAGTAACTTTAACTAAAAAAGAAAAAAAAAAAAATTTTAAACAAAATATTTATAAACAACTTTCAAGAAATTCATTAAAAGCTATTTTTAATGTACATTCTCATAAAAATGTTTAATAATATTATAAAACTAAAAACAACCTTAACTTAATTGGTAGAGTATTAGCCTTCTAAGCTTTAAAATCTTGGTTCGAGTCCAAGAGGTTGTATTAGTTTTATTTAAAATTATAATTTATGTATATACGTTTTAAAAATAAATATTAATTTATAAGTTATTTATTTTTAATAAAAATTTTTCATAAAATTTAAAGAAATAGTAATAATTTATTATATAATAATAAATTATTTTTTTTTATATTTAAATATAATATTTAAATATAAAAAATAACGAATAACAATAAATTTTATTTATATTTTTTTGAATTATTTTACCATTCTAAAGCATCACTACACCAAATATAAACAAAACCTATAACTAATTCAACTAAAAATTCAATCATTGTCCAAAATCCCCATGAAAAATTTGAACTTAAAGTTAAAACCCAAGGAAAAACAAAAACAGCTTCTAAGTCAAAAATAATAAAAAGAATAGCTACTAAATAAAATTTTACATCGAAAACTTTTCTAGCATCATCATAAGGATTAAATCCACATTCATAAGCTGTTAACTTTTCTAAATCATCTTTTTGTTTAATTAAACCAAAAGATAAAATGAAAATTAATATTGATAAAAATAAACTTAATATTAAAAATATAAAAATGTTTGAATAATTTAATAACATATTTGGAAAAATTTTTTAATATAATATAATTATACGGAAAAAACGGGACTCGAACCCGCGACCTATAGCGTGACAAGCTACCACTCTAACCAACTGAGCTACTTTTCCTTTATAGGGATATTATTTTTTTTTTAATTTTTATTAGTGTAAATTTAAAGCATCATTTATATACATACATGTTAAAATAGTAAATACATAAGCTTGAATTAAAGCTACCGCAATTTCTAAACCAACTAATAATACAATAATTATTAAAGGAATAAAATGCGCAATAAAAATAAAACTATTTACATTTAACATAGTCCAAGCAAAACCTGCGATTACTTTTAATAATGTATGTCCTGCCATCATATTTGCAAATAATCGTACAGGTAAACTAATTACACGAAAAATATAAGAAACTAATTCAATAGGTACTAAAATAGGTACTAATGCAATACTTGCACCACTTGGTAATAATAAATTTAAAAAATTTAATTTATGTTTTTTAATTCCAATAATATTAAAACCTAAATAAATAGTTAATGCTAAAGTAAAAGTTATAATTAAATGACTAGTAACAGTAAAACTATAAGGAACCATACCAATTAAATTACATAATAAAATAAAAAAAAAAACAACAAAGATTAATGAAACAAAATGTTTACCAGCTTTTCCTATACTTGAATAAGTTAATTCTATAGTAACATTAAAAATCATTTCAAAAATTTGTTGAAAACGTGTTGGAATAAATTTAGTTTTTATACATGTAAAAATATATAAATAAACTATACCTATTACTAAAATTAGAGAAGCATTAGTAAAAATAAAAGGTATTTGAAAAATAGGTAAAATTTCAAATTGTTCTAAAGGACTAAACATAAAATTATTTATTTAATTTTTTAATAAAATTAATTACCACCCCACCAATAAACAGCTACAAATAAAAATAACCAAACAACATCAACAAAATGCCAATACCATGCAGCAGCTTCAAAACCAAAATGATGCTGTTTTGTAAAATGATGATTAATTAATCTAATAGTACTTACTACTATGAAAATAGTACCAACAATAACATGGATACCATGAAAACCTGTTAATAAAAAGAATGTTGTACCATAAATACTATCAGAAATTGAAAAAGTACTTTCAATATATTCATAAGCTTGAATTAAAGTAAAAAAAAAAGCTAATAAAATTGTAATAATTAAACTTAAAATAGCATTTTTTCTATCACCAAAAACAATTGAATGGTGTGCCCAAGTAATTGTTGCTCCAGATGATAATAAAATTATAGTATTTAATAAAGGTATTCCCCAAGCATTTACTGTTTCAATACCTAAAGGTGGCCATAATGATCCAATTTCTGGGGTTGGCGCTAAAGCTGAATGAAAAAATGCCCAAAAAAAACTAACAAAAAATAATAATTCACTAAAAATAAATAAAAGCATACCATTACGTAAACCTAATTGAACTTGTTTAGTATGTTGACCTTCATATACAGCTTCTCTAACAATATCACGAAACCAGGTATACATAGTTAAAATAACCATTAAAAATCCAGTTAAGGTTAAAAGATTACTACCGATATAACCATGAAAATACATTGCACCTCCAAAAGTTAAAAAAAAAAGTCCAAATGATATTACAAAAGGCCATGGACTTGGATCTACTAAATGATACGGATGGTTTTGAGTATTTTGAGTATTTTGTGTAATTTCTTTTAAAAATGTTAAATCATTTTTAAATTTATCGATGTTAGAATCATTAGTTGTTGTTTCAATTTGTAAATTTTTTTTATTAATATAATAATAATTTTTCATAAAATTTAAATAAATAGTAATAATTTATTATTTAATGATAAATAATTTTTTTTATCTAAATAAAATATTTATTTAATTAATCAAAAATAAGATTAAATTTTAATTTTTTAATATTTTTATAATATTGTTTTTTTGTATTAATTGTTTTACTTTTATTTTTTGAAGTTTGAATTATCTCACTTACTATATTTTTTAAATTTGCATTTAAAAGTAACCATGATACAGATTTTTTAATTTGTTTATCTTCATTTAAAAGCATTAAAAAATATCTATCTTTTTTTTTATTTTTTTTATTTCTTTTTTTATTTGGAATACTAATTGCTTTTAATTTAGGTAATAAATTATCAATTGATTTAAATAAAATAAAATTAGGTTTTTGTTTTGTAGTTTTTTTTAAATTAATTAAAATATTTTTAAATATGTTTTCAGAACAAGTTTTTTTTCCTTTTTTTAATAACATATTTATAAATAATTTTTTTATTTTATACTCTTCGTATTTTAGTTCCATATTTTGATCTTGAGGTTTTTCGAGAATAAATTCCTAATAAATCATATTTACCACGAATTATATGATATTTTACTCCAGGTAAATCTTTAACACGACCACCACGTACTAATACTATTGAGTGTTCTTGTAAAGTATGACCAATACCTGGGATATAAGTAATTATTGTATATCTACTAGATAAATGAACTTTTGCTACTTTACGCATAGCAGAGTTTGGTTTTTTAGGTGTTGTATTATAAACTTTTAAACAAATACCTTTACGTTGTGGACATTGTTTTAAAGCTGGACTTTTATTTCGTTTTTTTTTTTCTAAACGTTTTTGTTTTTTAAAAAATAATTGATTAATTGTTGACATATTTAAAAAATATTATTTTTAATTTGAATAATAACGGACTCGAACCGCTAACATTTTCGGTGTAAACGAAATACTCTACCAATTGAGCTAATTATTCTTTGGGCCTAAGTAGATTTGAACTACTGACTTTACACTTATCAGGCGTATACTCTAACCAACTGAGTTATAGGCCCTTTTGAAGTAAAAGGATTCGAACCTTTGATTTTCCGTACCAAAAACGGAGGCCTTACCACTTGGCTATACTTCAAAATAAAGCAAATAAATATATGCTTAGAAAGACTCGAACTTTCATTTTATAGATCCGCAATCTAGTGCTTTATCCAATTAAGCTATAAGCATCATTTTATTTTTGTTTTTTTATAATTTTAATATTCATTAATAAATTTTCTGATAAATTTTTTTTTATTAAAATTATAAAATTTAATAATTGAAAAATATTTTTAAATTTTATATCAATTTTTGGTGTAAAACTTTTATAAATAAAGTGCTCACGTGATTTTTTATTTACATGCGGTGATCTTAATAAAGTAAAAATTTTATTTTTATTTTTTGTTTGAAATATTCCAGATATTTGAATATTTTTTAATTTATTAATTTTTTTTAATTTTAATAAATTTTGTTTAAGTTGATTAATTTTTTGAAAGGATTTAAAAGTTATTCTTAAAAGATACATATTTTTAATAATAAAAATTGTCTGGAGGTGGATTTGAACCACCGACACAAAGATTTTCAGTCTTTTACTCTAACCAACTGAGCTATCCAGACTAAATATTATATTAATAAATATAAATAAATTTTATTTAAATTTACTAATAAAATATTTGGAGAAACAAATAAAAATAAAATAAATTGAGTATTAATTAATAATATAATACTTTGTATTTTATCGATTTGTGAAATATACATTTTTCGTAATATTTTTTCAAAATAAATAATTTTAATTATTTTTAAATAATAAAAAGAACTTAATACACTTATAATAATACCAAAAAAAACTAAACTAAAATAATTATTTTTAATGGCAGAAAAAAATATAAATAATTTTGAAAAAAAACCTGCTAATGGTGGTATACCAGCTAATGAAAAAATATTTAAAATAATAATAATAGCAATTAGTTTATTTATACTATAAATATTTGATAAATCAGTTAAATATTTAATTGGTTTATGATTTATATTTAAAGATAAATATGATGTCCATAAATTAATACTTGTTATAATATAAATTATAACGTATAATAAAATAAAAGGTATATTATTTAACATATTTGAAGTAAATCCTATTAAAATAAAACCTACATGACTAATAGAACTATAAGCTAATAATCTTTTAATTTTTTTTTGTTGTAATGCTGATAATGCACCTATTAACATAGATAAAAATGAAATTATATAAAAAAAAATTTCAAAAAAAAATGAAATATTATAAAAAATTTCAAAAAATAGACGAATTAAAATTCCAATAAAAGCAATTTTTGGAACAATAGCAAAGAAACTCGAAATATTATTAGGAGCTCCTTCATATACATCCGGTAACCAAAAATGAAAAGGTGATGCACCAATTTTAAATAAAATACCAACAAAAATAAAAATTAATCCATAAGATATACTTATTAATAAATTAATATTATCTAAAAAATTAATATTTGATAAAATTAAAAAAATATTATTAAAATTTAAAGAACCAGTTATAGCATAAATTATTGAAGATCCAAATAATATAAAACCTGAAGCAATAGATCCTAAAATAAAGTATTTTAAACCAGCTTCAATTGATAATATTGATTTTTTTTGAGTTGAAGTTAATATATAAAAACTTAAACTTTGTAATTCAATTGCTAAATATAAAGTAATAAAATGATTAGAAGATACTAATAACATTAAACCTAGTAATGATATTAACATTAATATATTAATTTCATATTCATTTATTTTTTGATGTATTAAATATTTTTGTTGAATTAAAAAACAAATAATTGTTGATAAAATTAAAATTATTTTAATAAATTGTGTAAAATTATTAATAACTAAAACACCATTTAATATATTATTTGAAATATTTGTTATATTTGATGTTAATATTAAAAGAATTAATAATAAATATATTATTATAGTAGTAATATTTTTAATAATCAAAATTTTTTGAGTATTTTGATTTTTTTTATAAAAAACTCCAAATAATAATAAAATTAATAAAACAGTTGTTAAAAAAAATTCGGGAATAATAATTTCAAAATTATTATAAAAAATTTCTTGAAAAATCATAGTAAAATTATAAAAGAAATAAATATTTTAAAAATATTTACTTACTATATATGCTATATATTTATAAAAAAATTATTTTATAAATATTTTTTCATTATTAAAAATAAAAAATTAAAAATGCCTTTAAAAAAAATTAAAAATTTTTCTATAAATTTTGGTCCACAACATCCAGCAGCTCATGGTGTTTTACGTTTAATTTTAGAATTAAATGGAGAAGTAGTGCAAAAAGCTGATTCTCATATAGGTTTACTACATAGAGGTACTGAGAAACTTATTGAATATAAAAATTATTTACAAGCTTTACCTTATTTTGATAGATTAGATTATGTATCAATGATGTGTCAAGAACATGCTTATGTTTTAGCAGTTGAAAAATTATTAAATTGTGATGTTCCTTTAAGAGCTCAATATATAAGAGTTTTATTTTCAGAAATAACACGTATTTTAAATCATTTATTAGCTGTATGTTGTCATGCTTTAGATGTTGGAGCTATGACACCATATTTTTGGGGATTTGAGGAACGTGAAAAATTGATGGAATTTTATGAAAGAGTATCAGGTGCACGTATGCATGCTGCTTATTTTAGACCTGGTGGTGTTAATCAAGATTTACCTAAAGGTTTATTAAATGATATTTATATATTTTGTGAACAATTTAATACACGATTAGATGAAATTGAAGAAATGTTAACAAATAATAGAATTTGGAAACAAAGATTAGTTGATATAGGTGTTGTTTCTTCTAAAGATGCTTTAAATTTAGGATTTAGTGGTGTAATGTTACGTGGATCAGGTATATCTTGGGATTTACGTAAAACACAACCTTATGAAATTTATGATCAATTAGATTTTGATATACCAGTAGGTACTAATGGTGATTGTTATGATCGTTATTTAATTAGAATAGAAGAAATGCGTCAATCTATTAGAATTATTTTTCAAGTACTTAATAAAATTCCTACAGGTCCTATTAAATTAGATGATAAAAAAATTACAAATCCAAATAGAATACAAATAAAAAATTCTATGGAATCTTTAATTCATCATTTTAAATATTATTCTGAAAATATTAGCGTAAATAGTGGTGAAACTTATACAGTTATTGAAGCACCTAAAGGTGAATATGGTGTTTATTTAGTATCTGATGGGACTAATAAACCATATAGATGTAAAATTAAATCACCGGGTTTTTTACATTTACAGGCATTAGATTTTATAGCAAAAAATCATATGATTGCTGATGTAGTTACTATTATTGGAACATTAGATGTTGTTTTTGGTGAAATTGATCGTTAATTAAAATCTTTTTATTTTAATATAAAAAATGTTTATCAATTTAAAAAATAAAAAATTCTTAAGTTAAAAAAACTTAAAATATGATTACACAAAAAACAAAAATTTTTAAAAAATTTAAAATAAATCAATTACAAAAAATAAAACAAACTTATAAATATATATATATATTTCGTTATAATGATTTAAATATTAATGAAATAATATCTTTAAAAAAAAAAATTAAAAAATTAAATTATAAATCTTTGATATTAAATCAAAATTTAACTACTCATATTTTTTCACAATTAAAAGGTCAAGGTTCAATTTTAATAATTTATGGAAATAATGACTTAAATTTAATTGAAAGTTTAAGTAATTTAAAAAAATTTAAATTAATTTATTTAAATATTCAAAATAATATTTATTCTAATTTAAAAATAAAACAAATTTTATCTAAAAATTATCCACCATTAAATAATTTAATTGTTCAACCTTTTTTAAATTTTATATATTATTTAAGAAAAATTTAAAAAGGCGATTATAACTTAAAGGTAGAGTGTTAGATTGTGGGTCTAAGTGTTATGGGTTCAAGTCCCATTTTTCGCCCATTATTTTTCTTTTCTTTTATTTAATTAAATTTACATGTTTAATAAGTTTATCTTAATTTTTTTACTTATTTTACCATTAATTGCGGTTATTATATTATCTTTTTCGAAAAATGAAAAATTTATAAAAAATTTTAGTATTTTTATGTCTTTTTTCATTTTTTTAATGTCATTATCTTTATGGATTTTATTTGATAAATCAACTTCAAATTTTCAATATTTATTTAAAATCGAATGGATTAGTCAATTTAATATTAATTTCTATTTAGGTCTTGATGGTATTTCATTATTTTTTATAATTTTAACAACATTTTTGATTCCAATTTGTATGTTAATCAGTTATGAAATTATTAATAAAAATATTAAAGAATATTTTATTTTATATTTTATTTTAGAATTTTGTTTAATTATTTCATTTAGTGTATTAGATATACTTATTTTTTATATTTTCTTTGAAAGTGTATTAATTCCAATGTTTTTAATTATTGGTATTTGGGGATCAAGAGAACGTAAAATTAAAGCTTCTTATTTATTTTTTATGTATACTTTAGCAGGTTCATTATTTATGTTTATAGCCATTATTCATTTATTTTTAACTGTAGGTACTACTGATTATCAAATATTATATTATAGTAATTTTAATTTTTCATATGAAAAATTATATTTTTTAGCTTTTTTTTTATCTTTTGCTGTTAAAGTTCCAATGCTACCTTTTCATGTTTGGTTACCAGAAGCTCATGTTGAAGCACCTACAGCAGGTTCTGTATTATTAGCAGGTATTTTATTAAAATTAGGATCATATGGTATGATTAGATTTTTAGTTCCTTTATTTCCTAAAGCTACTTTATATTTTACACCTTATATTTTAGTATTATGTTTAATATCAGTTATTTATGCTTCATTAACAGCAATAAGACAAACAGATTTAAAACGTATTATTGCTTATGCATCTGTTGCTCATATGAATTTTATTATTTTAGGTATTTTTTCTTTAACCATACAAGGTTTAGAAGGTAGTATTATTCAAATGATTAGTCATGGATTAGTATCTAGTGGTTTATTTTTTTCAATTGGATGCTTATATGATAGATATCATACACGTTTTATTAATTATTATGGTGGTTTAGCACATACAATGCCATTATTTTGTATAGCATTATTTATTTATGTATTAGCAAATATGTCTATTCCAGGTTCAAGTAGTTTTGTTGGGGAAATTTTAATATTAACAGGAGTTTTTGAAGATAATACAACAACTGCTATTTTTGCTACTATTGGAATGTTTTTAGGTGGTATTTATTCTTTATTATTCTATAATAGAATATGTTACGGTAATATTCAAAATATTTATTTAAAAATTTATTATGATTTAACTTATCGTGAATTTTTAATACATTTAATATTAATTGCAAATATTTTTTTATTAGGTTTATATCCTAAAATTTTTGAAAGTTGTTTGCATGAAAGTGTATCTAAAATTTTAATACATATTGATTTTTCTTATTTTTATTAAACAAAAAATTTGTTTAATAAAAAGCCCTTTTAGTCTAATGGTTAGGACATTGCCTTTTCACGGCAAAGATACGAGTTCAATTCTCGTAAAGGGTAAAAAATATATATTTGATATATTTTTCAAATATGATAATTTAATAACCTATATGGCTATTGAATTATCATATATATTGGAATCAAATATTAAAAAATATAAAGATGAAAAAAGTTTACAAGAAACAGGAATTGTTCTTTCAATGAGTGATGGTATTGCAAGATGTTATGGTTTAACTCAAATTCAAGCTGGTGAAATGGTTGAATTTAATAACGGTAATATTAAAGGAATGGCTTTAAACTTAGAACCTGATGTTGTAGGTGTAGTTGTTTTCAGTAATGATAGAGAAATTCAAGAAGGAAACTTTGTAAGAAGAACCGGATCTATTGTTAGTGTACCTGTAGGACCAGAAGTATTAGGTAGAGTAGTTGATGCTTTAGGTCAACCAATTGATGGTAAAGGTCAAATTAATAGTAAATTAGAAAGTAGAGTTGAAGTTAAAGCTCCAGGTATTATGCCTAGAGAAAGTGTTAAAGAACCTGTACAAACAGGTTTAAAAGCTGTAGATAGTTTAATTCCTATTGGTCGTGGACAAAGGGAATTAATTATTGGTGATAGACAAACAGGTAAAACTTCTATTGCAATTGATACTATTATTAACCAAAGAGAACCTCATTTAAAAAAAGATACAAATAATCAATTATATTGTATTTATGTAGGTGTAGGTCAAAAAAGATCAACTATTGCTGAATTAACTAAAACTTTAGAAGAAAAAAATGCTATGTTTTTTTCTGTTATTGTAGCAGCTACTGCTTCAGATTCAGCTCCATTACAATATTTAGCTCCTTATACTGGTTGTGCTTTAGGTGAATATTTTAGAGATAATGGTAAACATGCTGTTATTTTTTATGATGATTTATCAAAACAAGCTGTAGCTTATAGACAAATGTCATTATTATTAAGAAGACCTCCAGGTAGAGAAGCTTATCCTGGTGATGTATTCTATTTACACTCTCGTTTATTAGAAAGAGCAGCTAAAATGAATAGAAAAATTGGTGGTGGTTCATTAACAGCTTTACCTATAATTGAAACTCAAGCTGGTGATGTTTCTGCTTATATTCCAACTAATGTTATTTCTATTACTGATGGACAAATTTTCTTAGAAACTGAATTATTTAATGAAGGTCAAAGACCTGCAATTAGTGTTGGTTTATCTGTAAGCCGTGTGGGTTCTTCAGCTCAAATTAAAGCTATGAAACAAATTGCTGGTACTATGAAATTAGAATTAGCACAATTTAGAGAAGTTCAAGCTTTTGCTCAATTCGGTTCAGATTTAGATGCAACAACTCAACAACAATTAAATAGAGGGGTTAGATTAACTGAAATGTTAAAACAAGGTTTAAATATTCCTTTATCTGTTGAAGATCAAATTGTAATTATTTATTTAGGTGTACGTGGTTTCTTAGATAAAATTGCTGTAGATAAAATTTCAATTTTTGAAACTAATTGGTTAAACTTTATTAAAACTAATCATTCAGATATTTTAGAAGAAATTTTAACTAAAAAAGAAATTTCTAAAGAATTAGATAAAAAATTAAATACTTTAGCTACTGATTTTACTAATAATTTTATTACTAAATAATTAATTAATTTTTAAAAATTATATAATAAGAAAAATAATAATTTAATTATTTTATTTTTCTTATATAATATATTAAAAATTACACGTTATATAAATACTTTATAGAGTATTTATTTAATAAAAAATAAATATTTAAAAATATTTATTTTTTATTAATATTATAACGTACTAAATATGCTTCAAATTTTCCTAAAAAAGGTATAATTACTAAAAAGAATGAAAAATAATAAATCATACTTATAACACCAATTTCAGTATAAGGATATTCAACTGGACATTGTCCAACCCAACCTAATAATAAGAAAGCTATAACTAATAACCAATAACAAACTTTAAAAATTGGTCTAAAAGCTGTACTTCTAATTTCAGATGAATTTGTAAAAGGTATAGTTAATAATATAACTAAAGAACCAAACATTGCAATAACACCACCAATTTTATTAGGAATTGATCTTAAAATTGCATAAAAAGGTAAAAAATACCATTCAGGTACAATATGTAAAGGTGTTTTCATTGGATTAGCTTCTATATAATTATCTGGATGACCTAAAGTATTTGGATAATAAAATATAAAAATAAAAAATATTAAAAATAAAACCATTAAACCAAATAAATCTTTTGTATAAAAATAAGGATAAAAAGGAATATTTTCAGTTTTTAAAGTAATACCTAATGGATTATTAGAACCAACTTCATGTAATAAAACTAAATGAATTAATACTGCACCTACTATAACAAAAGGAAAAGTAAAATGTAAACTAAAAAAACGATTTAATGTTGGATTATCTACAGCAAAACCACCCCATAACCAATCCACAATATCTTTTCCAATTAAAGGTATTGCTGAAAATAAATTAGTAATAACAGTTGCACCCCAAAAACTCATTTGTCCCCAAGGTAAAACATAACCCATAAAAGCAGTTGCCATCATTAAAATAAAAATTATTACACCTGAACACCATAAAGCTTCTCTTGGAGTAATATAAGAACCGTAATATAAACCTCTAAAAATATGTACATATACTACAATAAAAAAAAATGAAGCACCATTAGCGTGTGTATATCTAATTAACCAACCATTATTTACATCTCTCATAATATGTTCAACACTATTAAAAGCTAAATCAATATGTGGTGTATAATGCATTGCTAAAAAAATACCTGTTAAAATTTGTACTACTAACATAATACCGGCTAACGAACCAAAACCAAAAAAATAATTCAAATTAATAGGAGTAGGATAATCTATTATATGATTATTTACAACAGCAAATAATGATTTTTTATTCCATCGCATATTATAGAATAAAAATAAACCTAAAAACAAAAATAATAGTAAATAAATTATGAATTTATTTTTTTATCCCATGGATTATTAAATTCAAATAATCTATATTGTTGTGATAAATTAATAGGTTCATAAACTACTCTTTTTTTTAAATCATTATAAAAAACTTCAAGAAAACCACTTAATGGAAAATCTTTACGTAACGGATGTCCTTCAAAACCATAATCAGTTAAAATTCTTCTTAAATCCGGATGATTTATAAAAAAAATACCAAACATATCCCAAACTTCTCTTTCACACCAATTAGCAGCTCTATATATTTGAATAATAGAATCTACAGGTTGTAATTCATTAATTGAAATTTTTACTTTTAAACGACTATTAAAACGAATACTTAGTAAATTATAGATAATTTCAAAACGTTTTTCTTTATTAATATAATCTACAGCACATATTTCAGATAATATTTTAAATTGACTATTTGTATGATTTTTTAGGAAAAATAAAATAGGAATTAATTTTTTTGTAGAAATATTAATACATAATTCATTTTTATATAAAGTATAATTTATTATAGGTAAAATTTGTAATAAATATTGACTAAATTTTTTTAATATTTTCATAAATAAAAAATAGTTATAAATATTAATTATTAATATTTATATATCAAAAAAATAAATTATTATTTTTATTTTTAATATATATATTTTATTTAACAGTATATATATAATTTAAGATAAATAAAATATATTATTTTTAATATATTTTATTTATCTTACAGAATTTAATACTAATTAAAAAGCAAATAAAATTAAGAAAGCCATCATTAAACAAAATAAAGCAATTGCTTCAGTTAATGCGAAACCTAAAATAGCAGTTCTCATTAATTCTTGTTGTAAAGAAGGATTTCTTGAAATACCTATAATTAAAGAACCAAAAACGTTACCGATACCAATACCAGCACCAATTAATCCTAAAGTAGCTAAACCTGCACCTAAAAATTTAGAAGCTTGTAATAACATAAAATGTATTATCAATTTTTTTATTATTTAAAATATCTTAAAGGATAAATTTTTTTTAATAAAATATAATAAATTATTTTATATTAATTAATTTTCAATTTTTTTACCATGTACTAATGTAACATACACAATATAAAAAAAGAATAAAGCTGAAAAGAATGAGATATAAGAACCAAAACTACTTACAGCATTCCAACCACTCATTGCATCAGGAAAATCTGGAATTCTTCTAGGCATACCAGCTAAACCTAAAAAATGCATTGGAAAGAAAGTTACATTTACTCCGATAAAAAATAACCAAAAATGAATTTGACCTAAAATTTCAGGATATCTACGTCCTGAAATTTTACCAATCCAAAAATAGAAACCAGTAAATATACCAAAAACAGCACCCATAGATAAAACATAATGGAAATGTCCTACAATATAATATGTATCATGTATTGCAATATCTAAACCTGAGTTTGACATAGCTACACCAGTTACACCACCCATAACGAATAATAAAATAAATCCTAAAGTAAATAATAAAGGAGTTTCAAATTTTAAAGAACCACCCCATAAAGTAGCTAACCAACTAAAAATTTTAATACCAGTAGGTACTGCAATAATCATAGTAGCTGCTGAGAAATAAGCTCTAGTATCTACATCTAAACCAACAGTAAACATGTGGTGTGCCCAAACAATTGAACCTAATAATCCAATAGATAACATTGCATAAACCATACCTAAATAACCAAATACATTTTTTTTAGCAAAAGCTGCAGAAACTTGACTAATAATACCAAATCCAGGTAAAATTAAAATATAAACTTCTGGGTGACCAAAAAACCAAAATAAATGTTGATATAATACAGGATCACCTCCACCTGAAGGATCATAAAAAGAAGTATTTAAATTTCTATCAGTTAATAACATAGTAATTGCACCAGCTAATACAGGTAAAGTTAATAATAAAAGAAATGCTGTAATTAATACAGACCAAACAAATAAAGGTAATCTATGAAAACTTAAACCTGGAGCTCTCATATTATAAATGGTTGAAATAAAATTAATTGCACCTAATAATGAAGAGATACCTGTTAAATGTAAACTAAAAATAGCTAAATCTACTGAAGGTCCTGAATGTGCTTGTACACTAGATAATGGTGGATAAACAGTCCAACCTGTACCAGCACCTGATTCTACAATAGCTGATGAAACTAATAATAATAAAGCTGGAGGTAATAACCAAAAACTTATATTATTCATACGTGGAAAAGCCATATCAGGTGCACCTATCATTAAAGGAACAAACCAGTTACCAAAACCACCAATTAAAGCAGGCATAACTAAAAAGAAAACCATAATAAAAGCGTGAGCAGTAACAATAACGTTATATAATTGATGATTTCCCATAAAGATTTGATTACCTGGTTGTGCTAATTCCATTCTAATTAAAAGAGATAATGTTGTACCAACAACACCCGCAAAAGCACTAAAAATTAAATATAAAGTTCCAATATCTTTATGATTTGTTGAAAAAAGCCATCTTGTTGACCATTTATTTATATTTTGAAAATTCATTTTTAAATATTTTTTTAATTTTTTCTAAAAGCAAAATTATATATTTTATTTAAAAATTAAAAAAAGCGTTGGTTTTTTTAATTTTTTAGTATTTTAAAAAATAAAGAAAGATTTTATTTATTAAAAAATTGTTTTATTTTATTTATTACTTGTTTTATATCAGTAAATAATAATAATATTAAAAAAATAATACCAATAATTTTAAATATCATAAAAAATTTTAATTATATATTAAAATCGAAATTGATTTTATTTTTTAACCAAGTTAAATAATCTTCTAATGAAACAGCTTCTACAACTATAGGCATAAATCCATGATTTACTCCACAAATTTCACTACATTGTCCATAAAAAACACCTTCTCTTTTAATAAACATTGAAGTTTGATTTAAACGACCTGGACATGCATCTAATTTTAAACCTAATGAAGGTATAGCCCAAGAATGTAAAACATCTGATGCTGTAATTAATACTCTAATATGACTATTAGTTGGAACTACTACACGATTATCTACTTCTAAAAGTCTAAATTGACCTATTGCTAAATCATCTTCTTGTACCATATAACTATCAAAAATTAAAGGTTCATCTGAAAATTCTAAATTATCTGAATATTCATAACTCCAATACCATTGACTACCTATTACTTTTAAAGTAATAATAGGATCTATTACTTCGTCCATTGAATATAATAATGCAAAAGATGGAACAGCTACTGTTAATAAAATTAAAGCTGGAATAGAAGTCCAAATAATTTCAATAGTTGCACCATGTACAACAGTTGCTGGAATTTTATTTTTTTTTTCATCAAAAAGAGTAATAACTCTAAATAACATCCAACATACAAATACAACAATCATAATTAAAAAAAACATTAAATCATGATGAAAATTTATAATACCTTCCATTACAGGAGTTGCTGGATCTTGAAAACCTAATTGCCAAGGTTCTGCCATATCTAAAAAAGTGAATTGATTATTTATATATTTTGTTATTGTCATAATATTGTTAAGATTGATTCCTTCTATTTTTTAATATATACAAAATTAAGTATTTTTTGAATTTTAAAATTCAAAAATAAATATAAATATTTTTTATTTATATTTAAGAAAAATAAAATAATTAAATTATTACTCTTCTTAAAGAATATATAATTTTAAAAAATTCTTATTTTATGAAATAATAATTTGTACTTTAAATCGAGATAAAATATTTTCTGGAATATAAATATCTTTAAATTTTTCTATAAATCTATTAGCACCATTTTTTGTAAAATTTTCTAAATTATTTATTGTTATTATTTTTTATCTACATTTTAAAAATATAGATAAAAAAATAAATTTGAAAATTAATCTTATAAAATATTATATATATATAATATTTTTTTAAATTAAAATTAATTATCTAAAAAATCTAACGATTTATTTTCTATTTTCTTATTAATAATATAATTTTCGTTTGAATCAATTTTTATTTCTTCTAACTCAAAAGAAGATCTTCGCCTTTTTAAAGATTCGCGCTCTTCTTTTAAATTTTGAAGTGATTCTGAAAAATCTATTTTATCCCAGAAATATCGACTATTCATATCTACTTGTAATTTATGTATCTTTTTATTTAAAAAATCTATTTTCTCATCATAATTAGACAAGCGCTCTTCCCGCATTTTTATTGCGTTAAAGTTAAGTTTTTCTTTTTCAATTTCTCTTTGAAATTCAAATTGTTCTTTTTGAAATTCAAATTGTTCTATTTGAATATTTAATTGTTCTCTTTGAACTTGAACACTTGAATATTGTAAATAACCTGTAAATAAACTACCGGCTGTAGCACTTGTTATTACTGTCACACCATGTCTCTTAATAAGATTTTTAATTTCATTAAAATGAATATAACGTTTTTGAATATAAAATAAAGGTTTATTTTTATTAAATGTTTGATTATTTATTTTCAAAACTGTTTTTACAAAGTTATAATCTATTTCTTCTTTGTTTTCTTTTAAATTTTCTACCGTAAAAATTAATTTTTTTTCTATTAAATTGAATATATTTATAATTAATAAAATAATAAAAAAAATAATTGATACATTATAAGAATGATTAAAAAAAAAAAAAAGAATATTTAAACACCAACTCGATAAAACAAAACCTGTTAAAAAAATAATTAATTTCTTATATTTCTCTTGTTCTATATAGTTAAAATATTCAAAAAAAAAACCGTAGATTCCATTTTTAATTATTAAAAAAAAATATAAAACCCTATTAAATAAATTAGTATTTTTAATTTTCGACGTAATTAATAACCATTGTTTAATAAATAAAACAGATACTAAAAAAATTATTGGATATAAATAAATGGGTAATATTTGAAAAAAAATTTGATTGATTTTTAAAATAATTAAATTTAAAAAAGCAATACATAAAATATAATCTATATATATTTCATTAAAATTTTTTAATTTTTTAAAAAATTTTTGTACCATAATTAATTAACATAAATTGCTTATAATTTATAAATTATTTTTAAAGATGTTATTAAAAAGACTTTATTAAATTCATCTTTAAAAATACATTTTTGATAATTTTATTTCCTTAAAATTATCTCAAAATCATTTAAAAAATTTGATAATTAATACCATTAATTGTATTTTAACAATTATTGAAATAATATAAATACTATTATAAAATATTATAAATCTAAATTTAAATTCCCTTTTGTTAAAAAGTATTTTAAATAAAATTTTATTTTTATAACTTGAATTTGATTAATTTCAGATTTTATAAAATTTTTTTGATTTATAATATTTTATTAAAAATAAAACAGGAAAAATGGGACTTGAACCCATAACAATAATTTTGGAGACTATGATTTTACCAATTAAACTATTTTCCTTTAATTTTAAAAATTAATTTAAGAATGTTTTAAAGATCTCTTCCAGACACAGGTTCCCCTACGACTACCTTGTTACGACTTCATCAAAGTTACTAATTACTTTTTAGGAATTTTAATTTATTTAATATAAATTATAAATTATTATATTTAAATAATTATTTAATCATAATAAATAATTAAGAATCATTTTAAAAATAATCAACTTCCCTGATGTGACGGGCGGTGTGTACAAAGTCCAGTAACATATTCACCGCAGCATGCTGTTCTGCGATTACTAGCGATTCCAACTTCATAAGGGCGAGTTTCAGCCCTTAATCCGAACTAAGATAATTTTTAAAGATTTGCTCCAACTTTTATCATTATTGCCTCTCATTGTAATTATCATTGTAGCACGTGTGTAGCCCAACTCATAAGGGCCATGAAGACTTGACGTCATCCCCACCTTCCATTAACCTATCATTAATCTTTTTGTTAGAGTACTTTTAATATTTTATAATAAATTAGTAACTAACAATAGGGGTTGCGCTCGTTAAGGGATTTAACCAAACATTTCACAACACGAGCTGACGACAGCCATGCAACGCCTGTTTTTTATATAAATTTTTATATAAAAATTAGCAAGAGTTGGTAAGGTTCTGCGCGTATTATCGAATTAAACCACATGCTCCACCGCTTGTGTAGACTCCCGTCAATTCCTTTGAATTTCAATCTTGCGATTATACTTTTCAGGCGGAGTGCTTAACGCGTTAGCTGTTATATCTAAAAATTCTAAATATTAGCACTCATCGTTTACAGCATGGACTACCGGGGTCTCTAATCCCGTTCACTACCCAAGCTTTCGTTTCTCAGTGTCAGTATATACCCAGATAATTGCCTTCGCCATAGGTCTTCCTTCTATTATCAACGTATTTTATCACTCCAATAGAAATTCCATTATCCTCTATTTATACTCCAGTTTATCAGTTTTGAAAAAATGTATAAAGTTGAGCTTTAATTTGTTTCTTTCAACTTAAAAAACCACCTACAAACCCTTTACGCCTAATCATTCCGAATAATGCTCGCTCCTCCCGTATTACCGCGGCTGCTGGCACGGGTATTAGCCGGAACTTCTTTTTTAAGTACTGTCATTTTCCTCCTTAATGAAAGAGCTTTACAACCTAATTAGCCGTCATCACTCACTCGGTATTGCTGGATCAAGCTTTCGCTCATTGTCCAAAATTCCCCACTGCTGCCTTTAAAAAAGTTTGGGCCGTGTCTCAGTCCCAATGTGGCTGATCATTCTTTCAAACCAGCTAAAGATAATAGGCTTGGTAGTCTTTTAAACTACCAACTACCATAATCTTACGCAAACTCATCTTTTAACGTTATAAAAACTTTAATTTATTTATTCAGTATTTTTATAAAATAATTATTCTGAATTAAAAGGTAGATTATTCACGTGTTACTCACCCGTTCGCCATGTTTTTAAAACATTCGACTTGCATGTGTTAAGCATACCGATAGCATTTATTCTGAGCCAGGATCAAACTCTATTTAAATTTTATATTAATTATTTAATATTAATTTTTAAAATAACATAGATTTAAAAATTTAATAATATAACATTCTTATATTAATTTTTGTCTTATTATATCTTAAAGAATAGAAAATTTTTTATTTTTTAATGTATAATTATTCTTTTTATCTACTAAAAAATGGAGAAAGTAGGATTTGAACCTACGTAGAAATTACTTCAACAAATTTACAGTCTGCCGCTTTTAACCACTCAGCCATTTCTCCGATATTAAATTTAATTGTGATTAGTGGGACTCGAACCCACAATATTTACTTGGAAGATAAAGGATTTACCAATTAATCTATAATCACAAATAAATGTCAATTCTTGTATTATTCCCTATTAATTTAAAATATGGAAATACCAAATACTGCCTTTGGGTCCATTTTTTAAATTTAATATTTTTAGCAAAAAAAGGGACTCGAACCCTCAACATTAACCTTGGCAAGGTTATACTCTACCATTGAGCTATTTTTGCAATAAATTATTTTTTAATAATAAAAAGTGAATTTAATAATAAAAATAATTCATTAGAATTTTTAGCATTTGTATGAATAGATACATCTATTGGTGGAATATTTTTAAATTTTAAAAATTCCGTTTTTAATTCAAAAAAATTTAAAATATTTTGAATTTGAAAATTTAAAATATTTTTATTTTTAAAATTAAAATTTATTTTAGTACTATTTTGTAAAACAAAAATTAAAAAGTTTTCTAAGAAATTAAAAATTTTTTTTTTTCTTAAAGTTATTTTACAACCTATAATTGAATTTTTTTTAATTTTTAAAAAAATATTATTTTTCTTCGATTTAGTTATTATCGGTTGTTGATTTGTTATTAGTTTTAAAAGTAAAATTATATTAATTAATTTTTTTTTTTCAATATTTGCATCTTTAAAACCAATATTTAAACAAATTTTAGTGATTTTAGGAATTTCAAATACATTTTTAAAATTTAATTTTGTTAAAAGATCGTATATAGTAACATTTTGATAATGATTTTGTAAATTTTTTTCCATAGATTTTTATAAAATATTTGATGCTAATGCTAATATTTTAAAATTTTTTTGTTTTCTAAATTCAGAGGTAATTGGACCAAATATACGTGTACCTAAAGGTTTATTTTGATTATTTAAAATAATTATACAATTTTTATCAAATTTTATTAAATTACCTATAGTACTTTTTTTTTGATATTTTGTATGAATAATTAAAGCTTTAAATAAATCTCCTTTAACTATTTTAACTTTTTTTTTTTGATTTAAACGTAATTTTTTTGAAGAAATTAAAATTGTATCACCAATTTTTCCAACCTTCTTTTTATAAATTTTTATACATTGTCCTATTTTTATACCACTATTATCATTTACTTTTAATTTAGTTTGAATTTGAATCATAGATTTTATAATAATTAAAATGATGAGAGTAGGACTTGAACCTACATCTTCAGATTATGAGCCTGATAAGTTAACCTATTACTCTATCTCATCTTATTACCAATTTTCGGAAGAAAAGGATTTGAACCTTTGATCTTCTGTTCCCAAAACAGATGCATTAGCCAGACTATGCTACCTTCCGTTTAAAAGTAATAATAATGCATTATTATTTAATAAATAATAATAATGATGGTAGGATTTGAACCTACAACATTAGGATTATGATTCCCACGCTCTACCATTAAACTACATCATCCTATCCTATTTATATTAATAAAATAAGTCGAAGTGGGATTTGAACCCACGAGTTAATAAATTAACTGATAGTTTAGCAAACTACTGCCTTAAACCTGACTTGGCTATTCGACCTAAAATATAAAACTTCTTTGATAGGATTTGAACCTACAACCTAATGGTTAACAGCCATTTGCTCTACCGTTGAGCTACAAAGAAATATTTATATTTTAAAATATAAAACTTTTAGTATTTTTAAGCTACATATTTTACAATACTTACACTTAAAACCTATCAATGTAATCATCTTTTACAGTTTTTATATGAAAAATTTTTAAGAATGGTTTCTTACTTAGATGCTTTCAGTAATTATCCAAAATAAATTTAGCTACTCGGCGATGCCTTTCAACAACCGATACACCAGAGATTTACCCTTCTCGGTCCTCTCGTACTAGAGTTAGATTCTTTCATTTTTCAAAATATCTATAGAAGATAGGAACCAAACTGTCTCACGACGTTCTAAACCCAACTCACGTACCACTTTAATCGGCGAACAGCCGAACCCTTGGAACCTTCTTCAGCTCCAGGATGTGATGAGTCGACATCGAGGTGCCAAACGACTCCGTCGATAGGAGCTCTTAGGAGTCATCAGCCTGTTATCCCCGGAGTACCTTTTATCCGTTGAGCGATAATCTTTCCACAAAGAATTATCGGATCACTATGACCGACTTTCGTCCCTGTTTGATATGTCTATCTTACAGTCAAGCAAGCTTTTACCATTATGCTCTACAATTGATACTATTATCCAATTTGAGCTTACCTTTGTACACCTCCGTTACTCTTTAGGAGGTGACCGCCCCAGTCAAACTACCAACCATACACTGTCTATTTAAAAAATATTAGTTATTTATTTTAATAAGAGTGGTATTTCAAAGATATCTAAACAATTTACTAGCGTAAAGGTCTAAACGATTACCACTTATACTACACATATTAAATAAAATAACAATATAAAGATGTAGTAAAGGTTCACGGGGTCTTTCCGTCTAACTATAGAGAATCCGCATCTTCACGGATAATTCAAATTCACTGAGTCTATATTGGAGACAGCGGGGATGTCGTTACACCATTCATGCAGGTCGGAACTTACCCGACAAGGAATTTCGCTACCTTAGGACCGTCAGAGTTACGGCCGCCGTTTACTGGGACTTCCATTTAATGCGCAAACATCTCCTTTTAATCTTCCAGCACCGGGCAGGTGTCAGACCCTATACATCATGTTACCATTTAGCAGAGTCCTAAGTTTTTATTAAACAGTCGCAACCCCCTATTTTGTGACACCTAATTATTTAAAATAATTAGGTACTTTTTATCCCGAAGTTACAAAGTCATTTTGCCGAGTTCCTTCAATATAGTTCTCTCATTCACCTTAGTCTACTCGACCTATCCACCTGTGTCGGTTTAGGGTACGGTTTTTAATTAAAAAAGCTGTTTCCTGAAAAATTAAAAATTTTTGTCACTTTTTTAAAAAAATTTAATTTAAAAATTATCCCATCAAAATTTGCTTTCGTCAAATCTTTCTTAGGGGCCGTTTCACTCTATGCAATACATTTTAACATAGAAACCCTTGGATTTACGGTGATAACGATTCATATTCGTTATTTTTTGTTACTAATGCCAGCATTTTCTTTTCTGATATCTTCAACATATTTCGCAATATATCTTTATTAACATACAGAATGTTCCGCTACCGTTTTATTTATTTAATAAAACTTGCCGCTTCGGTAAATTTCTTAAGTCTCGATACATTTTAGGCGCAAAAAAACTAGACCAATGAGCTATTACGCTTTCTTTAAAGGATGGCTGCTTCCAAGCCTACCTACTGGTTGTAATCATTTTTTCACTTCCTTTTTCACTTAGAATATTATTTAGAGACCTTAGCGATCAATCTGGGCTGTTTCCCTCTTGACAATAGACCTTAGCGCCTAATGTCTGTCTATTTAAATTTCATTTTTTTGTATTCGGAGTTTCCAAGAATTCAGTAAGTTTTTACGCCCCCTAGCTCAATGAGTGCTCTACCCCAAAAAAAGATTTTAAATGCTCTACTTCAATAGATTTCGCGGAAAACCAGCTATCTCTGAGTTTGATTAGCCTTTCACTCCTAACCACAAATCATCTCCATATTTTGCCACATATGTGAGTTCGATCCTCCAAATAGTTTTACCTATTTTTCAATCTGTTCATAGTTAGATCACTCAGTTTCGGGTCTTATTTATATAACTAAAAAGCTTTTTAAAACTTGATTTATCTACGCCTACTTTATTAAATTAAGCTTGCTATAAAAATAAACATGCTGGCCCATTATGCAAAAGGTACATTGTCATTTTTTAAAAAAATTTCAATTGATTGTTAACATTAAGTTTCAGAATTATTTCAAACTCAAAAGTTCTTTTTCACCTTTCCTTTACAGTACTTGTTCACTATCGATCATTAATTTTTAAAAGGTTTTGAGGGTGGTTCCCCAATATTCAAAAAAGATTACACATACCTCTTTTTACTATAATAAAAATATTAATTATTTTACGGGACTTTCACCCTTTTAAGTAAATTTTTCAAAATTTTTCAAATAATTAGTTTTATTTTTATAAACCTAATTTCCATTTTCATTCGTCATTACTAACGGAATCTCGTTTGATTTTTTTAACAGTTACTTAGATATTTCAATTCACTGTTTTTTTAAATTTCACAAAGAAATAGTTTTCTTTAGGAAATCTATATTTCAAAATAATATAATATTTAATATAGCTTTTCGCATTTTTTACGTCCTAAAAATTAAATTAATGCCAAGGCATCCACTTAATGCTTTTATTATTAATACT